CCCCTTAACTATTAAGGGATTATATTGAACGAATCACACTTTTACCACTAAACTATACCCGCTACAATCCGATTATTGTATATAATAGGACTTTTTGTCGAACAAGAAACTCGGGCGTAATCAAAAGATAGGATCAGAAAAAAAATTATGAAAATTATAGCTCTGACGTGTTTTGTCAGAGGATCTAATGAGATTAGGAAAAGGGATTCATTTAAATAACTAACTAAGAGTTTTCTGGAGGTTTTTGACAGATATGTCTCGACAAAACTACTTAACTTAAGCCATAACACAAAAATGCGTTGTGAAAGAATCCACAGTTCCCTTTTTTCTTATCTTCTATTTATACATTATATATTCTATTTATACATTATATATAATATATTTATCTATTTTTTTTATTTATTTTTTGTTTCAGTAAAATCTCAGTAACATAAATCTATATAAATAGAAGATAAGAAATTAAGCAAGACAGGAAATGACCCTTTTATTCTTATTCTATATCATTTGATTCTATATCATAGGAATCAAAATAGTCCTTCTTATGACTTTTGTTGTTTCAATAACAAGCCTTTTTTTTGTTTTCAAATTCAAAAAAAGAATTTTATTCCAATTCGTTGGAACAAAAGAGGCCCGGCCGGGCTAGGTACTGACCCGGCCAAGCCGTGGAAATAAAAGGCCCTTTCGGACGAAATCAAAGATTTTTTTTTCTATTATATAGAATATAGATTTTAAATTATATAAATTATATATTATATAGATATAGTAAATTAATGAAATGAAATATAGTAATTCAATAAATCTATGTTAAATATATTAACAAATATATATTCCCTTTCTATTTTTTTTTTTTCTTTTTTTATCTATATTATTTATTTCTATTTGGTTTATATAGATTGGAATATTGTAGATTGGAGATTGGATTGGCGATCTCTACTTCAAGTCCTTAACCCTTTTTATATAAATGTTTTTATGGAATTTTAGTCTATATCTATTATATATCTATATTAGAATATTAGAATTCTATATAGATAATAAATAGATAATATAGAATTCTAATTCGAATAAAAAAAAATATTATTATAATAATATATCTATAACTACAATAAAAAAAGAAATAGAGAATTCTAAAAAAATATATATATAATAAGAATTAAATATATAATAATCTATAATATAAATAATAAAGACGGGCTTTTTTCAAGCCTTATTCTTATTTTTTGTAATGTAACATAGTAATTACCCCCTTTCAATTGGGGGAGAGATGGCTGAGTGGACTAAAGCGTCGGATTGCTAATCCGTTGTACGAGTTTTTCGTACCGAGGGTTCGAATCCCTCTCTTTCCGTTTTCGTCGACACTTTATTATTATTTTTTTTTTCGAATTTATCGTGAATTCGATGGGGAATCGATAAAATCCTACTAAGAACGTTTAAAAATCAAGGAAGAAAAACCTTATGTTTTTTTATTCTTCACGTCCAGGATTACGCCCCGGATCGTTAGATAGGAATCCAAAGATGAAGAGAGAAACAAAGAATATTACTACCGTGTAAACAAATAGTTTGAGCGTAAGCATTATACAATCTCCAATTTTTTTTTTTAGGAAAAAAGAGAATAGATTCTCTATTTTTATTTTATACCGCATACCCTACTATTTTGTTTGTATTTTTTTGTATTTTGATTTTAACACCAAGAATGAAGGTTTTTTTAGAAATAGAAAACCAAATTTTCAAAAAAAATCATTTGTAATATTTGTAATAAAAGTGGAATTTTTCATTACCAATTTTTTTTTCATACCCCAAACTCGACATTGTGGGGAACTCCAATAGGGCCTTTCAATGGAAAAAAGAAAAGGTCAGAATAAGGAAATGGGGTAATTCAGACTTATCGTGGCTGTACAAGAATTTCAATATTTGAATTGAGGGTTCATACTGTAAGACGTATTTAATCTTATCAATTGTTATGTTAGAATTGTTTTTTGTCGAATCAATCATTAATTTGTCTAGGACAGTATTAAAGATCTCATCGAAAACTTACAGCAGCTTGCCAAACAAAAGCTAAGAGAAAAAATAGCAAGGGTATTACTGGCATAAAATCTACGATTGGATTCAAAAAAGCGTAGGCCTCAGGTAATTTGGCGACGAAAAAACTGCTTGAATAAAAGGCAGAATTAAGACAGATACAGATCAAACCAAATATATTAAGCATAACAAACATTTTGTTATTGAAGATAATTGTATTTATTTTGATTGAGTTATTAATAGGTTGAGTTATTGATAGAAGGGAAAATGAATAAAAAAAATTAAGATAGACCCCAAAAACCTTCTTTGATTTGAACTCGCCCAATCAAAAATCCTTCAATTCTCAAATCAAAAGAGAATAGAATAAATCATACTTTCATACAATATCTTAATTGAATTATATGTAATGATCAATAAATGGAGTTTAATTCTATATTTACATATATCAAAATTCTAGCAACAATCTTTTTTATAGATCTTTAGACCGGAGTTGACGAACAACCAATACCAATATTAGTGTTTATTAGTGTCGAATAGATTGGGGGTGGGGCGTGGCCAAGTGGTAAGGCAACGGGTTTTGGTCCCGCTATTCGGAGGTTCGAATCCTTCCGTCCCAGAGCATACCCAACCCGCTATAATATTCATATATACAATGATAATATATATCAGAAAAAGATTGCCCTTTTAAAATGAAACATTCTTAAGAGTATAATATTGGAAAAATTGGATTATTATTCGTAATGCTATAATTTTTTTCTGAATCATATCAATTTCACAAATTGAATCGTATTCAAATAACACACAGAGGGAATTGAATCTATTTGTCATTCCTAAATGTTAAATGTTTAAGATAGAATATCTATAATTCATTTCAGTAACAATTGTTTAGTCTATCTGATAGATATGGGGGTTCCATATTATTGTTTTTGGGATTCTGGTTTTATCAAACAGTATGAAAAAATAACAACCCTCCCTTACATCAGTCTTTATCCCCTATTTCACTAAATAAAATAAATAATTTATTTTATTCGTGTTATTTATCATTTTTTTTATATTATATGTTTTTTATTTCTATAATATAAAAAAAAAAATTCAATTCCAATATTAACTTAATAAATACTTAATAAATAAATGGAATTGAAATATTCCATTTTAAGATTAATAAATATATGTATATGGTATTAAAATATGTATATGGTATTAAAATGGTATTAAAGTATACAGTATTAAATTGAATTCTTTCTGAGACTTAGTCAGAAACTAGCCATTCATATTTCATATAGAAATAGAAAGTATAGATTATTATGTACCGGCCGAGCCAATGACTATTCGTGATTCCATAATTGAATCAATTACATACTGGTTCCAATCTAAAGGAATGTTATGGTAAAACTTCGTTTAAAACGATGTGGTAGAAAGCAACGTGCGACTTGAAGGACACGATCCGTTGTGGATTCTTACATCCACCATTTTATATTATACAGGAATTATATAGGAATGAAAGTGCTCTTGACTCGACATCGTTTCTTCTGTTTCACTAGGACTCTCATTTTTGGGGGGGGGGTGATATAAATCGTACATGATGGAGCTCGAGTAAAAAGTATTGATTCTTTTCTCGGAGGCAAGAATCTAGGGTTAGTATCAATCAATAAATTGGGACAACTTCGTAAATAGATTTTCCATATAATATAAAAATCGAAAGGGTCCGATTCAAGCAAGTTTTGAATTCAAAAGTCAAATTTTTAGGAATTGGTAAAACTTTTTCGATCAAATCAAAAGTGTATTACACAGGAATCGACCAGCCGTATGATTCTTTGAGAGAAAGAAATCCTAAAAAAGGGTATGTTGCTGCCGTTTTGAAATGATTAAAAATCATCGAAGTAATGTCTAAACCCAATGATTCAGGGCAAAGATAAAGGATCCTGGAACAAGGAAATACCGTTTTCGATTGTCGTCTCAACAACTAGATCAGAATGCAGAATTAAAATCGATTCTAAAAGAGACAGACAAAAAGGGGGTTAGAGACCGCTCAATAAATGAAATGCTTAAAGGGTTTCGACGAGTTGTTATCCAACTTGAGTTATGAGGGTGCAAATTGTAAATACTAATAGTTTTTTTCGGTAAGAAAAAAGTCCTTAAATCGTCGTCTAATTGATTTGATGATTTTATGGATATATTTAACAGTCTAATTCTATACATATTTCTAACTTCGAATTTTCTTGAGCCGTACGAGGAAAAAACTTCTTATACGTTTCTGGGGGGGGGGGTATTGTTCATCTATCCCAATGAGCCGTTTATCGAATCGTTGCAATTGATGTTCGCTCTCGACGAGAAGGAAGAGATCTTCGTAAAGTGGGTTTTTATGATCCGATAAAGAATCAAACCTATTTAAATGTTCCCGCTATTCTATATTTCTTGCAAAAAGGAGCTCAGCCTACAGGAACTGTTCACGATATTTCAAAGAAAGCGGGGGTTTTTATGGAACTTCGCCTTAATCGCCAAACGAAATTTCAGTAATTTAAATTTTAAATTTAATGAAATGTATAAAAAATAGATAAAAAAGAAGGTGTAGATGGGACTTGTAGAGAACTTTGTATAATCTTTTCTCTGCTATTCCCCACCCTTAGCCTGTTCTAGTCATATCCTACTTAATTTATTATTGCTATTATAGAATGTCATATCATATTTTATTTTTATAACGATAAAATTCCATTTTTTTGAATAGAATAAATCAAGAAAATAAATAAAAAAATGGGTCTTATTTTTTTTCCTATTTTCCTTATATTGATTGAGTGACTAAACCCGAGATTTTTTTACTTCTTCTTTAATTTTTTCTTCCGTCGTCTACAGCCTTTAGCCTTTTGTATATATATTGTATATATGTGTATATATGGCGATTATCTATGTAGTGCCAATCCAACACAAGTCCCTTTTTTTTTTTAATTTGTTTTCTATTTTTCTGTTGTATTCTTTTCTCAACATTCACATTCATATTGACAACAGTGTATCAAATAAATATAATCCGATCGTGGATAAATGGATTGGATCTTTTTTTTCTTTGTCCCATAAATTTGATTTCATTCAAGTAATGGGTTCATTGCATTTTTTGTGATACAAGAAGTTTTTTGTATGATACAATACAAAAAACAAAAATTCTTTTTTTTTTGATTAAGATGAATAAAATATAATTATGGATAACATAAGAGACAAAAGTCTATAAATTTTTTGACTTTTTTTATATTTATTTCTATTTTTTATACTGGATATCTATATTTGATAATTTTTTGTATTTTCATCGGATCTGTTCATTTTATTATGTTCATAATCGATTAGAAATTTTTCTATTTTAAATGTTTTGATTGCGCTGGGGAAATCAATCTCTTTATTATTTTTTTATTGGAATTTCGATTGTATCTACACATTCTAATTATATTAGAATTCTTTTTTGGGGGGTTGCTAACTCAACGGTAGAGTACTCGGCTTTTAAGTGCGGCTAGCATCTTTTACACATTTGTATGAAGCAACGGATTCGTCCATACCATCGGTAGAGTTTGTAAGACCGCGACTGATCCTGAAATGAATGAATGGAAAAAGCAGCATGTCGTATCAATGGAGAATTCTGAGAATATTTAACTCTTTCCGGATATGTCCAAAACCTTGTTTGAATTGTTTGAATTCTTGGTGTGTCGGAACAAAAAAATTTGAAAATCAATTTCAATTTAAAGTCAGGTCGAGTGAATAAATGGATAGAGCCCTACTGTGGTACCAATTATAGGGAAACAAAAAGTAACGAGCTTCTTTTCTTCATTTTTGAATGATTCCCCGATCTAATTAGACGTTAAAAATATATTAGTGCTTGACGCGGGAAAGGCTTTTCCATGAGTGGATTATCCCCTTTTTATGAGTCCTAACTATATAGCCATTATCCACTATCAGGTGGAGATAGATGTGTAGAAGAAGGTAGTATATTGATAAAGATTTTTTTTTTTCAAAATCAAAAGAGCGATTGGATTGTAAAAATAAAGGATTTCTAACCATCTTGTTGTCTTAGACTGAACATAAACCAATTAGATGAAAAAAGAGAGGATAGAGAGTCTGTTGATGAGTCTTGCCTTTTTCCGAGGTATCTATTTTTTTTATTACTATAATACCTTGTTTTGACCGTATCGTACTATGTATCATTTGATAACCCAATAAACCCCCTATCCCCCGTTCAGGTCGAATTTAAAATGGAGGAATTTCAAAGATATTTCGAACTAGATAGATCTCAGCAGCATGACCTCCTATACCCACTTATCTTTCGGGAGTATATTTATGCATTTGCTCATGATCACGGCTTAAATAGATCAGATTTGTTGGAAAATGTAGGTTATGACAATAAATCTAGTTTACGAATTGTAAAACGTTTCATTACTCGAATGTATCACCAGAATCATTTGATTATTTCCGCTAACGATTCTACCCAAAATAAATGTTTTGGGTACAACAAGAATTTTTATTCTCAAATGATATCAGAGGGATTTGCAGTTATTGTGGAAATTCCATTTTCCTTACGATTACCACCTTCGGGGACAGAAATTCTAAAATATTATAATTTACAATCAATTCATTCAATATTTCCTTTTTTAGAGGACAAATTCCCACGTTTAAATTATGTATCAGATGTACTAATACCCTACCCCATTCATCTGGAAATCTTGGTTGAAATCCTTCGCTATTGGGTGAAAGATGCCTCTTCTTTGCATTTATTACGGCTTTTTCTTCACGAGTATTCTAATTGGAATAGTTTTATTACTACAAAAAAATCTATTTCTATTTTTTCAAAAACTAATCCAAGATTATTCTTGTTCCTATATAATTCTCATGCTTGTGAATATGAATCCATCTTACTTTTTCTCCGCAACCAATTTTCTCGTTTACGATTAACATCTTCTGGGGGCTTTTTTGAGCGAATATATTTCTATGGAAAAATAAAACATCCTGTAGAAGAAGTCTTTGCTACTGATTTTCCGGCTATTCGACGGGTATTCAAGGATCCTTTCATGCATTATGTTAGATATCAGGGAAAATCCATTTTGGTTTCAAAAGATACGCCTCTTCTAATGAATAAATGGAAATATTACCTTGTCCGTTTATGGCAATGGCATTTTTATGTGTGGGCTCAACCCGGAAGGATCTACATAAACCAATTATTCAAGCATTCCTTCGGCTTTTTGGGCTATTTTTCAAGTGTGCGACTAAATCTTTCATTGGTACGGAGTCAAACGCTCGAAAATTCATTTATAATGGATAATGCTATTAAGAAGCTTGATACATTAGCTCCAATTAGTCCTCTGATTGGATCGTTGGCTAAAATGAAATTTTGTAGCGCACTAGGACATCCTATCAGTAAGTCGACCTGGACCGATTCGTCGGATTTTTCTATTATCGACCGCTTTGCGCGTATATGCAGAAATCTTTCTCATTATTACAGCGGGTCCTCAA